CTTTATTTCTGTTCTAGTTGATCCCGATTCGACATTAAAAGTATATTGATTTTTCCCCAATAACCGAATACTTTTGTCTGTAAATACTGCATTTTTTATTCCATTCATAAATATATTTGCTTCCCTATGAGTTCTAGTCTCAATAAGACTACTAGTTTTTTTATTGTTAATATATATTTTATCGAATATACCACATCAATTCGTTATGTATGGATGATGAGATTCCATTGATACAGATCTAATCATTCTTTATTTCTCTGATAGATTAGATGGTCTGGGTTCAAATCCTACTGAAAGGTCCAGTAGAGTAGAGATCCTAAATTATTGCAATTAATTAAATTAATTATAAGAAATATATATATTTCTATATATATAAATTATTTAAATAATAATCTAATTGAAGTTTAGTAATTAGTAATAATAATAATTGAAGTAAAGTAAGAAAATAATTTATTGAAATTATTTAATAAATAATGTAATAATAATAATTGAAGTAAAGTAAGAAAATAATTTATTGAAATTATTTAATAAAGTAAGAAAATAATTTATTGAAATTATTTAATAAATAATGTATTAATAATAATTAAAAAATAAAATAATAATCTAATTGAAGTAAAGTCTTGTTTTCAAATAATAATCTAATTGAAGTTTAGTCTTGTTTTAAAATAATAATCTAATTGAAGTTTAGTCTTGTTTTTGGAGAGAGGTTTTCATTGGGGTGCATCCAGTAGGAATTGAACCTACGACTTCGCCAATTATGAGTTGGGCGCTTTAACCATTCAGCCATGGATGCTTCGGGGGAATCCTCGTACCTGGTGAATAACCAAATTCCAATTCAAGTGAAATCTTTTAGATAAATCAATGCATTTAACACTTTGAAAAGGGGGTTGAAAAACAAATGCGTCAATTTAAATACTGGGTTTTCGAATTGAGAGAGATATTTAGAGAGATCCGGAATTCTCGCGATTTCTTATATTCATGGACTCAAATAAATTCAGCGGTATCTTTCATTCACATTTTTTTCTATCAAGAGAGTTTTATCAAACTCTTGGACTTCCGAATTTGGAGTATCCTACTTTCACGCAATTCACAGGGTTTAACAAGGACAAGGAATCGATATTTCACGATCAATAATGTAGTATTCTTTGTAGTAGCGATCCTTCTATATCGTATTAACAATCGAAAGATGATCGAAAGAAAAAATTTCTATTTGACAGGACTTCTTCCTATACCTATGAATTCCATTGGACCCAGCAATGATAATAGATTGGAAGACTCAAAAGATTCAACCAATATCAATAGGTTGATTGTCCCGCTCCTGTATCTTCCAAAAGGAAAAAATATATCTCAGAGATCTTTTTTCTCTGATAAATGGTCAGAACTTCATCTGGATTCAAATCCTACTGAAAGGTCCAGTAGAGATCAGAAATTATTAAAGACAGAAGAAGATGTTTCTTTTCTTGTTTCCAGGCGATCGGAAAATAAAGAAATAGAAAATATAGTCAAAATAAGTATGTATTTACAAAATACTGTCTCAATTCATCCTATTTCATCCGATGCAGGATATAATATGGTTACGAAGGATGAACTTGACAGTTCCAATAAGATTTCCTTATTGAAGAAAAACCCACTTTTTGGTTTATTGCATCTATTCCAGTACCGGAACAGGGGGGGATACATGTTACACCACTATTTGGAATCAGAAGAGAGATTTCATGAACTGGCGGATCTATTTAATCTATCAATAACCGAGCCGTATTTGGTGTATCATAAGCGATTTTCTTTTTCTAATGAATCAAAAAAGAAATCTTTATTGGTTCTACCTCCTCTTTTTTATGAAGAGAATGAATCTTTTTATCAAAGGATCATAAAAAAATGGGCCCGCACCTCTTGTGGTAATGATTTGGAAAATTCAAAATCAAAAAGAGTGGTATTTACTAGTAACAACATAATGGAGACAGTCTATCAATATAGATTGATCCAAAATCTGATTCAAATACAATATAGTATCTATGGGTACATAAGAAATGTATGGAATCAATTCATTAAAAAGAATAGATTCGATTGCAACTTCGAATATGGAATTCAAAGGTATCAAATAGAAAAAGATACTATGAATCATACAACTATAATGAAATACACGATCAACCAACATTTATCAAATTGGAAAAAGAGTCAGAAGAAAAGGTTCGATCCTATTTTTTGGATTTCTCGAACCGAGGGATCCTTTAATAGGGATCCTAATGCATATAGATATAAATGGTCCAATAGGACCGAGAATTTCCAGGAAAATTTGGACCATTTCATTTCCGAGCAGAATAGCCGTTTTCAAGTAGTGTTTGATCGATTACGTATTAATAAATATTCAATGAATTGGTCTGAGGTTATCGACAAAAAAGATTTATCTAAGTCACTTTGTTTCTTTTTGTCCAAGTTTCTTCTCTTTTTGTCTAACTCACTTCCTTTTTTCTTTGTGAGTTTCGGGAGTATGCCCGTTCATAGGTCCCAGATCCACATCTATGAATTGAAAAGTCCGAATGATCCACTCTCTAATCAGTTGTTAGAATCAATAGGTCTTCAAATAGGTAATTTGAAAAAAAGTAAACCCTTCTTATTGGATGACTACCATACTTCGCAAAAATCGAAATTATTGATCAATGGAGGACCAATATCACCATTTTTTTTCAATAAGATACCAAATAGGATGAGGGATTCCTATTTCTCAATGATATCTCACGGTCAAGACAATTGGTTGAATCCCGTGAAACCGTTTCATAGAAGTTCATTGATATCCTCTTTTTATAAAGCAAATCGACTGCGATTCTTGAATAATCCATATAATTTAGGCTTCCATTGGAACACAAGATTCTCTTTTTATGTGGAAAGGGCCCGTATTAATAATTATGATTTTCTGTATGGCCAATTCCTCAATATCTTGTTCAGTCGAAACAAAATATTTTCTTTGTGTGGCGGTAAAAAAAAACATGCTTTTTTGGAGAGAGATACTATTTCACCAATCGAATTACAGGTATCTAACATTTTAATACCTAAGGATTTTCCACAAAGTGGTCACGATAGAACTAGTTACTCGATCGCAGAAATTTATGGAACACCTCTAACAGAGGAAGAGAAAGTCCATTTTGAAAGAATTGATTGTCAACCTCTTTCAGATATGAATCTACCTGATTCAGAAGGGAAGAACTTGCATAAGTATCTAAATTTCAATTCCAACATGGGTTTGATTGAAATTCCATATTCTGATAAATTTTTCCCATCCGAAAAGAGGAAAAAACGTAGTCCTTATGTAAAAAAATTCCTTAAGAAAGGGGGGATGGATAGAACTTTTCAAAGATATAGTGTTTTTTCAACTCTCTCAAAATTGAATCGATTAAAAAGATATATACCATGGTTATTTACCTCGACAGGGTACAAATATCTAATTTTAATATTTTTAGATACTTTTTCAGACCTAGTGACGATACTAAGTAGTAGTAAAAAATTTCAAAAATTTATATCCATTTTTGATGATATTATGCATGGATCAGATATATTATTGGGAATTATTCAGAAAAAATTGTGTCTTTCACAATCACAATGGAATCTGATAAGTGAGATTTCTAGTAAGTCTTTCCATAATCTTCTTCGCGAAGAAATTTTTCATCGAAATTATGAGTCACCATCAACACATCTGAGATCGATAAATATTCAGGAGTTCTTCTATTCAATCCTTTTCCTTCTTCTTGTTACTGGATATCTCATTTTTACACATCTTCTCTTTGTTTCTCGATTCTATGGTGAGTTACAGACAGAGTTCCAACAGGTCAAATCTTTTATGATTCCATCCTACATGATTGAGTTGCGAAAACTTCTGGATAGGTATCCTACATCGGGACTAAATTCTTTCTGGTTAAAGAATCTCTTTCAAGTTGCTACGGAACAATTAGGAAAGTTTATAGAAGAAAGACTAGGTTCTACTTCTGTCAGTGGTGGTGCCATTTATGAGGTCAAATCCATACGTTCTAAGAAGAAAGATTTAAATCTCATCGATCTCATAAGTCTTATACCAAATCCCATCAATCTAATAACTTTTTCGAGAAATACTAGACATCTAAGTCATACAAGTAAATTGATATATTCCTTCATAAGAAAAAGAAAAAAGGTAAATAGTGATTGGATTGATGATAAAATAGAATCCTGGATCTCGAACAGTGATTTTATTGCTGATAAAGAAAGAGAATTCTTGGTTCAGTTCTCTACCTTAACGGAAGAAAAAGGGATTGATCAAATTCTATTGAGTCTGACTCATAGTGATCATTTAGAAAAGAATAACTCTGGTTATCAAATGATTGAACAACCGGGAGCAATTTACTTACGATATTTAATTGACATTCATAAAAAGGATCTAATGAATTATGAGTTCAATCCATCCTGCTTAGCAGAAAGACGGATATTCCTTGCTCATTATCAGACAATCACTTATTCACAAACCCCGTGTGGGGCTAGTAGTTTTGATTTATCATCCAATAGGAAACCCTTTTCGCTCCGGTTAGCCCTACCCCTAGGAGGGGGTATTTTAGTGATTGGTTCTATAGGAACTGGACGATCCTTTTTGGTCAAATACCTAGCGAAAAACTCTTATGTTCCTTTCATTACAGTATTTCTGAACAAGTTCCTGGATAACGATCCTAAGGGTTTTCATATTGATGAGAATGAAAGTGAAGATAAATTGTTTGATGAGAAAGAGGGTACCATTTACAGTCTTTTACCTAGTAACGAGAGTCAGGATAGTTACTATAGTTACGATAGTGATGATAGTGATGATAGTGAGGATTTCGACCGTGACCTTGATAGGAAGCTCAAGTTTCTAACTATGAAGGATGCGCTACCTAGCGATCTTATACCGGATATAGACCGATTTTTGATCAACCTTCAATTCGAATTAGCAAAAGCAATGTCTCCTTGTATAATTTGGATTCCAAACATTCATGATCTGAATATGA